AAAATTATGTACAAAAGAATATGAGAATATCCTCCGGCATCGAGGGAATTGCACGTATAGAGATTCAAAAAAGAATCGATCTGATCCAGGTCATAATCTATATGGGATTTCCTAAATTATTAATCGAAAATCGGCCACAAGGAATCGAAGAATTACAGACGAATCTACAAAAAGAGTTTAACTGTGTAAACCGAAAACTCAATATTACTATCACAAGAATTGCAAAGCCTTATGGAAATCCTAATATTCTTGCAGAATTTATAGCCGGACAATTAAAAAATAGAGTTTCTTGTCGCAAAGCAATGAAAAAGGCTATTGAATTAACCGAACAAGCAGATACAAAAGGAATTCAAGTACAAATTGCAGGGCGCATTGATGGAAAAGAAATTGCACGCATCGAATGGATCAGAGAAGGCAGGGTTCCCCTACAAACCATTCGGGCTAAAATTGATTATTGTGCCTATACAGTTCGAACTATCTATGGCGTATTAGGTATCAAAATTTGGATATTTATAGATGAAGAATAAAAAAACTTTCCTTGGCTTTTCTTTTTTTTTACCCCCAAAATCCAACAAAAAAAAGAAACGAGTTTCTTATTTTTTGATTGAAGATAAAAAAAAAGAGCTCGTAATTCTTTAATTCTATAGGGTTGAATAAAAATTCGATTAAATAAATGTTTGATATAATTGCTATGCTTAGTGTGTGACTCGTTGGTTTTTTTAGGAATAAGGTTAAAAAAAAAGTCTCCCTAATATGAACTAATAACTATAGAACTAAGAACTAACTCATCACTTCGCATTATCTAGATCCAACAAAGCAGTCAAAATATGATAAATTTTTCATATCATTGTAGCAACTGAAATTTGTTTTGCATAAACTAAAAAAGCAAAAAATATTATTCTAAGGTGTGAACCGGAATATAGAAAAAGATGTGGATAGAGGGGTGAGAGAAAGAGAGAAAAAAATATAAATGATATAGAATTCCAATATGTAAGGTCTATGAGTCATTTAGTCATCTCATAAAAGACAATGTAATAAAGCATCAATACTGATTCATACATAATTAAATGATAGATTATAGAACAAAAAACCAAGAGCCTTTAGCCAATAAAGACTGAGAAAATTGACTCAAGAACAAATTTCATTAAGAGCTCCGTTGTAACATTAAGACCTAACCATTAAACAAGAAGCGATGGGAACGATGAAACCTATGAATGCAGAAGATTTTATTGAAACCAAATCCTAACGATTCATTGGTCGGGATGGCGGAAGGAACCGAGAAATAATTCATCTATTCTGATCTGAGACGTAATGAATTAACCTTACAACTGAAATAGATAATAGAGTAAATATTCGCCCGCGAAAACATTCTTTTTTAGATTGCTACATTTTGAATATTTTGAATCCCTTTTTCGCGAGGAGCTGGATGAGACGAAACTCTCACGTCCAGTTCTGTAGTAGAGGTGGAATTCAGAAAGAACCATCAACTATAACCCCAAAAGAACCAGATTCCGTAAACAACATAGAGGACGAATGAAGGGAATGTCTTATCGAGGTAATCATATTAGTTTCGGTAAATATGCTCTTCAAGCGCTTGAACCCGCTTGGATCACATCTAGACAAATAGAAGCGGGGCGCCGGGCAATGACACGAAATGCACGTCGGGGTGGAAAAATATGGGTACGTATATTTCCCGACAAACCAGTTACAGTAAGACCCACAGAAACACGTATGGGTTCAGGTAAAGGCTCTCCAGAATATTGGGTAGCTGTTGTTAAACCAGGTCGAATACTTTATGAAATGGGTGGAGTCGCAGAAAATATAGCCAGAAAAGCCATTTCAATAGCAGCATCCAAAATGCCTATCAAAACTCAATTTATTATTTTGGGATAAGAATGTAGAATCAAAGAAAATAAATCCTGGGAATGAAAAATGCAAGGTTTATTTTTTTTTTTGACAAAAAATATTTCTTTCTTTTTTTTCGCCCTTTGCATTGAAAGAACAAATAAAAAAATGATTCAACCCCAGACACGTTTGAATGTAGCAGATAACAGTGGGGCTCGAGAATTGATGTGTATTCGAATCATAGGAGCTAGTAACCGCCGATATGCTTATATCGGTGACGTTATTGTCGCTGTGATTAAAGAAGCAGTACCAAACATGCCCCTAGAAAGATCAGAAGTGGTCAGAGCTGTAATTGTACGTACCTGCAAAGAACTTAAACGCGACAATGGTATGCTAATACGATATGATGACAATGCCGCAGTTGTCATTGATCAAGAAGGAAATCCTAAAGGAACTCGCGTTTTTGGTGCGATCGCCCGGGAATTGAGACATTTAAATTTTACTAAAATAGTTTCATTGGCGCCCGAGGTATTATAATAGTCTTAAAATATAAGATGAGACTATGATATAGTTATAGTCGGGTATTGGAAAGAAATAGATTCAAATTAATTTAGTAGATTGTGTTTCACGCATATACCTTTAATTTAATAATATAATTTTTTTTTCATAAAAAAAAAAATTAAGTAAAAAAACATGTTGATTATATAAAAATTTGGGGGCAACAAGAATTTTAGTCCATCATGAGTAGGGACACTATTGCTGATATACTAACCTCTATACGCAATGCGGATATGGATAAAAAAAGAGTAGTTCGAATAGCATCTACTAATATCACTGAAAACATTGTTAAAATCCTTTTACGAGAAGGTTTTATCGAAAATGTGAGGAAACATCGAGAAAGCGACAAATATTTTTTGGTTTCAACCCTGCGACATACAAGAAATAGAAAGGGGCCCTATAGAAATCTTTTAAATTTAAAACGGATCAGTAGACCAGGTCTACGAATCTATTCTAACTATCAAAGAATTCCTAGAATTTTGGGTGGAATGGGCGTTGTCATTCTTTCTACTTCTCATGGTATAATGACAGATCGGGAGGCTCGACTAAAAGGAATAGGCGGGGAAATTTTGTGTTATATATGGTAATCCTTCTTATATCTGCATTGGATGAAACTTTCGATTTGTTGTGAAAAAAAAAAATGCGGAGTATATAATCTTATTCCTCCTACATTCATTTCTAATTTAAGGGGGTTTTACCTGGAATATAAAGAACAAAAATAGATTCATGAGGGTTTAATTACGGAAATGCTTCCAAATGGTATGTTCCGAACTCCTTTAGATAATTTTAATTTTAGATAATGAAGATCTTAATCTAGGTTATATTTCAGGAAAGATCCGGCATAGTTTTATACAGATACTGCCAGGAGATAGAGTCAAAATTAAGTTTAAGGAATTAAAAATATGAAAATAAGAGCTTCTGTTCGTAAAATTTGTGAAAAATGTCGACTAATTCGTAGACGGGGACGAATTATAGTAATTTGTTCCAACCCGAGACATAAACAAAGACAGGGATAGTGTAAAAAAGACTCTCTAAAAGACCCGATGTACAAATAAAAAAGATTTGTTTTGACAAGAAATGGATATATCCATATATCTATATGACTTATATTTATGAGATGAGAAAATATGGCAAAAACTATACCAAAAATGGGTTCGCGTAGGAATGGACGTATTGGTTCACGTAAGAATACACGTAGAATACCAAAGGGAGTTATTCATGTTCAAGCAAGTTTCAATAATACCATTGTCACTGTTACAGATATAAGAGGTCGGGTAGTTTCTTGGTCTTCGGCCGGTACTTGTGGATTTCGGGGTACAAGAAGAGGGACACCTTTTGCTGCTCAAACGGCAGCTGGAAATGCTATTCGTACAGTAGTCGATCAAGGTATGCAACGAGCAGAAGTCATGATAAAAGGACCCGGTCTCGGAAGAGATGCAGCGTTACGGGCTATTCGTCGAAGTGGTATACTATTAACTTTCGTCCGGGATGTAACTCCTATGCCACATAATGGCTGTAGACCTCCTAAAAAAAGACGCGTGTAAAAAAAAATATTAAAGAAATTTCAAGAGAAATAAACGATTCGATCAAATAATATTATATTATACTATGGTTCGAGAGAAAGTAACAGTATCTACTCGGACACTACAGTGGAAGTGTGTTGAATCAAGGACAGACAGTAAGCGTCTTTATTATGGACGCTTTCTTTTGTCTCCACTTATGAAAGGTCAAGCCGACACCATAGGCATTGCGATGCGAAGAGCTTTACTTGGAGAAATAGAAGGAACATGTATCACACGCGCAAAATCTGAGAAAATACCTCACGAATATTCTACCATAGTGGGTATTCAAGAATCAGTACATGAAATTTTAATGAATTTGAAAGAAATAGTATTGAGAAGTAATTTATATGGAACTTGTGATGCGTCTATTTGTGTTAAGGGTCCTGGGTATGTAACAGCTCAAGATATAATCTCACCACCTTATGTGGAAATCGTTGATAATACACAACATATAGCTAGCTTAACAGAACCTATTGATTTTTATATTGGATTACAAATTGAGAGGAGTCGAGGATATCGTATAAAAAGTGAAACTAACTTTCAAGGCGGAAGTTATCCTATCGATGCTGTATTCATGCCTGTTCGAAATGCAAATCATAGTATTCATTCTTATGGGAATGGAAATGAAAAACAAGAGATGCTTTTTCTCGAAATATGGACAAATGGAAGTTTAACTCCTAAAGAAGCGCTTCATGAAGCGTCCCGGAATTTGATTGATTTATTTATTCCCTTTTTCCATATAGAAGAAGAAAACTTAAATTTAAACGACAATAAACACAAGGTTACTTTACCTCTTTTTACCTTTCATGATAAATTGGTTAAACTAAACAAAAAAAAAATAGCATTGAAATATATTTTTATTGACCAATTAAAATTGCCTCCCAGAATCTATAATTGCCTCAAAAGATCCAATATATATACATTATCAGATCTTTTGAATAACACTCAAGAGGATCTTATGAAAATTGAACATTTTCGTATAGAAGATGTAAAACAGATATTGGGCATTCTAGAAAAGCAGTTTGAAATGGATTT